CCTACTATTGGATTTGAACCAATGACTCCCGCCGTATGAAAGCAATACTCTAACCACTGGGTTAAGTAGGTCATTTATCATCATAAAGAGAAAGAAAAAATGGGACCTATCACATCGGGGATTATAGACGGAATATGACTTCTCAGCAATACCAATTCTTGGCAGGAAACGGATCAGAGAGTTATCATGTGGGATTATGGAATATCCATCTTGACAAGAAATTATCTAGATGTTAATATGTCTATGACAAGGGCTATAGCTCAGTTAGGTAGAGCACCTCGTTTACACGCGCGCCAATGCTTTTTCAGAGAAGTCTATCATGCAATCAACAGAATTGATCTTATTGAGAAATCGATGTCTTACTCCATGGATTCGAGGGAACATTCGAGGGAACAAGAGAACAACAGCCTGACAAATATTTTGTTCGGTCCGATTCAGGTGCCAATTCAGGTACCAAATAGAACCCATCATTGGTTTGATCATTGATAAGGTGAATACCCAGTCCATTCAATGCTAGGCATAATGAGTATAGGGACCTCAAAATAACCTTTTTTCGTCCTATGAACTTTAAGGTGTATGAAGTATCATATTTGACTTTTGGGGCGGATCGATAGAGACTCCATTTAACTTAGGTTGATCTAGGCCGGAGGCAGACCTACGTCAGGGTAACCCTTCTTTGAAACACTTTGGTATTGCTCCTGGATCAGAATTCAAATAATGAATCCGAGCGCGTGGAGCCATCTTGTTATCTTCCTGTCAAGAAAAAATATGGTGGACTAGCCGATCATTCTATCAGTTAATGAAGGAGCCCAATGCAAAAAAAAAGCATGTTGGGTCTTTGAAACAGTTTGACTCATTTCGATAATAATAAGTTTGGTCTGTTTTACCGAGAAGGTCTACGGTTCGAGTCCGTATAGCCCTATACATTTTTATATTCATTTCCTAATTAGTGCGCGTGGCTGGCCGGTTGATTGTTCCATAGAAATAGAATCATTCCCACAGGATCACGAAGATCCCTTGGGGCTTGAAAACAAGAATTTATTCCAACGGATCCAATCGGATCGGTATTTTCAAATCTCGGATAAACAAACCCATTCTTCTTCATTAATCTTCGTCTGTGAATGACATACGACTTTTTCTTCTTTTATTTATTGTCCATGATCCAAGATTTAGTGATACACCTTTGGTATAGCCAAGTCAATTTATGAAGTCAAAATCATAACATGAGCCTGGCTCAAGAAAAACTCCAACCTAACCCAACAAAATCAAATCCAAATTAAATCTAATAGAAAGTCACATGATCTAGAGCGTATTCTTGTTCTTGTATTTGTAGAAAAACCAGAGTTTTAAAAACAAAGCTCTTCGGTAAGTTTCATTGTACAATAGGCTTTTCCTCGTATAACCGGCTTAGCAAAGCAAGTAGTCATTTTTCTGTACAATACTTAATAAGTTTAAGTTATTTTTTTTGTATTCCAATCTACCCAATCCAACTGTTCATCATTCCAATTCTACCAATGCAGACTTTATCTAAAAAGATTAGGGCCCATTTGAACTTGGATGAGTTAGGAATCCCCCGACGTATTGCCTTTTGGCAGAACAACAACCCCAATTCATTGTTTCAGAGATAATGAATTGGTCCTAAATGTATCAATGTTTGCGCCCTCTTCTATTTTTATGAGTTGGTTTTTGGGGAATGGGGAGATTTTGTCTGTCGAATCGTTCGACAACGCGCGATTCCATTCGAAGTATCTTCTGTAAATCATTTATGATTCAGCCGACTCTACCACTGAACTATGCCCCATTTTGTAGGTTTGCTTCAAAAGAAACCGTTTATTGTCACGAAACCCAACCCGTTGGTTGGTCTTGCTAGGTGTTATTATTACATTAATAAGCATTTCGAGTCATTCCAAATCACGATCTTTAGTCCTAGAAATGGGTCTGAAATGAATCTTTCAAGACTAATTAAATAAACTCGATTTTTTTTTTTTTTTGGGGGGGGGGGTAAAGCCGGGGCCAGGGTAGTACAGGTCCAAAGTTTCCTAATTTGGGTATAGGAACCCATGGGTTTTTATATGTAAAGGTTCCTCACAATTCAATGGATTGAATCAAATCAATTAAGTATAAATCTGATACAAGGAGAGAGAATCGAATCGGTCGATGCATTCTTTTTTCGTATCCGTATCAAATTAATAGAAACAATGATTCTCTATCCGGATCTTAATGAAAAGAATACACCACACAGCCGTGTAGAATATACCATAAATCCCGAGATGAAAATCCCTAGAAATTCTATTACATCTGACTACTGACTATATTCTAAATCACTAAGAAAAAAGAGAGAGAGGGAGATAAAATGGGCCAGACCTCCTCCTTGACTCTATTATATTAATAGAATATTGTCATTTTTTATGTTTAATATTTCATTTATCTTTTTTTTTAATAATATTCAAAATATTAATATTATTTGAATTTCAATTCATATTATTTAATCATATTATTT